GGAGTTTCTTTTTTTATCCTATACGGATGATCCGATCCGCAAGGACCATGATTGGGAATTGTTTGATTGTCTTTCTTCGAGGAAGAAGCGAAACATAATCAACTTGAATTCGGGACAGCTATTCGAAATCTTAGGGAAAGACTTGATTTCTTATCTCATGTCTGCTTTTCGTGAAAAAAGACCAATTGAAGGGGAGGGTTTCTTCAAACAACAAGGAGCTGAGGCAACTATTCAATCAAATGATATTGAGCATGTTTCCCATCTCTTCTCGAGAAACAAGTGGGGTATTTCTTTGCAAAATTGTGCTCAATTTCATATGTGGCAATTCCGCCAAGATCTCTTCGTTAGTTGGGGGAAGAATGAGCACGAATCGGATTTTTTGAGGAACGTATCGAGAGAGAATTTTATTTGGTTAGACAATGTGTGGTTGGATCGGTTTTTTAGCAAGGTACGGAATGTATTGTCAAATATTCAATATGATTCCACAAGATCAAGATCTATTTTCGTTCAAGTAAGGGATTCTAGCCAATTGAAAGGATCTTCTGATCAATCCATAGATCATTTCGATTCCATTAGAAATGAGGATTCAGAATATCCCACATTGATCGATCAAACAGAGATTCAGCAACTAAAAGAAAGATCGATTCTTTGGGATCCTTCCTTTCTTCAAACGGAACGAACAGAGATAGAATCAGATCAATTCCCGAAATGCCTTTTTGGATCTTCCTCAATGTCCCGGCTATTCACGGAACGTGAGAAGCAGATGAATAATCATCTGCTTCCGGAAGAAATCGAAGAATTTCTTGGGAATCCTACAAGATCAATTCGTTCTTTTTTCTCTGACAGATGGTCAGAACTTCATCTGGGTTCGAATCCTATTGAGAGGTCCACCAGAGATCAGAAATTTTTGAAGAAAAAACAAGATGTTTCTTTTGTCCCTTCCAGGCGAGCGGAAAATAAGGAAATGGTTGATATATTCAAGATAATTACGTATTTACAAAATACCGTCTCAATTCATCCTATTTCATTCTTGAACAAAAATCCATTTTTTGATTTATTTCATCTATTCCATGACCGGAACAAAAGGGGATACACGTTACACCACGATTTTGAATCAGAAGAGAGATTTCAAGAAATGGCAGATCTATTCACTCTATCAATAACCGAGCCGGATCTGGTGTATCATAGGAGATTTGCCTTTTCTATTGATTCCTACGGGTTGGATCAAAAAAAATTCTTGAATCAGGTATTCAACTCCAGAGATGAATCGAAAAAGAAATCTTTATTGGTTCTACCTCCTCTTTTTTATGAAGAGAATGAATCTTTTTATCGAAGGATCAGAAAAAAATCGGCCCGGATCTACTGCGGGAATGATTTGGAAGATCCAAAACGAAAAACAGCGGTATTTGCTAGCAACAACATAATGGAGGCAGTCAATCAATATAGATTGATCCGAAATCTGATTCAAATCTATGGGTACATAAGAAATGTATCTAATCGATTCTTTTTAATGAATAGATCCGATCACAACTTCGAATATGGAATTCAAAGGGATCAAATAGGAAATGATACTCTGAATCATATAACTATAATGAAATATACGATCAACCAACATTTATCGAATTTGAAAAAGAGTCAGAAGAAATGGTTTGATCCTCTTATTTCTCGAACCGGGAGATCCATGAATCGGGATCCTGATGTATATAGATACAAATGGTCCAATGGGAGCAAGAATTTCCAGGAACATTTCCTTTCTGAACAGAAGAACCATTTTCAAGTAGTGTTCGATCGGTTACGTATTAATCAATATTCGATTGATTGGTCCGAGGTTATAGACAAACAAGATTTGTCTAAGTCACTTCGTTTCTTTTTGTCCAAGTCACTTCTCTTTTTGTCCAAGTCACTTTTCTTTTTGTCCAAGTCACTTCCCCTTTTCTTTGTGAGTATCGGGAATACCCCCATTCATAGGTCCGAGATCCACATCTATGAATTGAAAGGTCCGAATGATCAACTCCGCAATCAGTTGTTAGAATCAATAGGTGTTCAAATCGTTCATTTGAATAAATTGAAACCCTTCTTATTGGATGATCATGATACTTCCAAAAGACCGAAATCCTTGATCAATGGAGGAACAAGATTACCATTTTGCTTCAAAAAGATACCAAAGTGGGTGATTGACTCATTCCATACTAGAAATAATCGCAGGAAATCCTTTGATAACACGGATTCCTATTTATCAATGATATTCCATGATCGAGACAATTGGCTGAATCCCGTGAAACCATTTCATAGAAGTTCATTGATATCTTCTTTTTATAAAGCAAATCCACTTCGATTCTTGAATGATCCAAATCGCTTCTGGTTCTATTGTAACAAAGGATTCCCTTTTTATGTGGAAAAGACCCGTATCAATAATTATGATCCTACATATGGACAATTCCTCACTATCTTGTTCATTCGCAACAAAATATTTTCTTCGTGCGTCGGTAAAAAAAAACATATTTTTGGGGAGAGAGAGACTATTTTGTCAATCGAGTCACAGGTATCTGACATATTTATACCTAACGATTTTACACAAAGTGGTGACGAAAGGTATAACTTGTACAAATTTTTCCATTTTCCAATTCGATCCGAGCCATTCGTTCGTAGAGCTATTTACTCGATCGCAGACATTTATACAACACCTCTAACAGAGGAACAAATAGTTAATTTTGAAAGAACTTATTGTCAGCCTCTTTCAGATATGAATCTATCTGATTCAGAAGGGAAGAACTTGCATGAGTATCTCAGTTTCAATTCAAACATGGATTTGATTCACACTCCATGTTCTGAGAAGGATTTCCCATCTGGAAAGAGGAAAAAAAAACGGAGTCTTTCTCTAAAGAAATGCGTTGAGAAAGGGCAGATGTATAGAACCTTTCAACGAGATAGTGCTCTTTTCAATCTCTCAAAATGGAATCTCTTCCAAACATATATGCCATGGTTCCTTACTTCGACAGGGTGGAAATATCTAAATTTCACCACCCTTTTAGAGATTTTTTCAGAACCATTGCCGATACTAAGGATACTAAGTAGCAGGCACAAATTTGTATCCGTTTTGAGAGATATTATGCATGTATCAGATATATCATGGCCAATTCCTCAGAAGATTCTTCCACAATGGACTCTGACTCTGAAAAGTAAGATTTCGAGTCTGATAAGTGAGATTTCGAGTAAGTGTTTCCAGAATCTCCTTCTGTCCGAAGAAACGATTCATCGAAATAATGAGTCACCCGTTCCATTGATATGGACACATCTGAGATTAACAAATGCTCGGGAGTTCCTCTATTCAATCCTTTTCCTTCTTCTTGTTGCTGGATATCTCGTTCGCATACATCTTCTCTTTGTTTCCCGAGCCTCTAGTGAGTTACAGACAGAGTTAGAAAAGATCAAATCTTTGATGATTCCATCATACATGATTGAGTTGCGAAAACTTTTGGATAGGTATCCTACATCTGAATCTGAACTGAATTCTTTCTGGTTAAAGAATCTCTTTCTAGTTGCTCTGGAACAATTAGGAGATTTTCTGGAAGAAATACGGGTTTCTGCTTCTGGTGGCAACATGCTATTGGTTGGTGGTTCCGCTTATGGGGTCAAATCAATACGTTCTAAGAAGAAATATTTGAATATCAATCTCATCGATCTCAGAAGTATCATACAAAATCCCATCAATCGAATCGCTTTTTCGAGAAATACGAGACATCTAAGTCGTACAAGTAAAGAGATCTATTCATTGATAAGAAAAAGAAAAGGGGTGAACGGTGATTGGATTGATGAGAAAATAGAATCCTGGGTCGCGAACAGTGATTTGGTTGATGATGAAGAAAGAGAATTCTTGGTTCAGTTCTCCACCTTAACGACCGAAAAAGAAAAAAGGATTGATCAAATTCTATTGAGTCTGACTCATAGTGATCATTTATCAAAGAATGACTCTGGTTATCAAATGATTGAACAACCGGGATCAGTTTACTTACGATACTTAGTTGACATTCATAAAAAGTATCTAATGAATTATGAGTTCAATAGATCCTGTTTAGCAGAAAGACGGATATTCCTTGCTCATTATCAGACAATCACTTATTCACAAACCCCGTGTGGGGCTAATAGTTTTCATTTCCCATCTCATGGAAAACCCTTCTCGCTCCGTTTAGCCCTATCCCCTTCTAGGGGTATTTTAGTGATAGGTTCTATAGGAACTGGACGATCCTATTTGGTCAAATACCTAGCGACAAACTCCCATGTTCCTTTCATTACGATATTTCCGAACAACTTTCCGTATTCGTATTACAAGCCTGAAGGTTTTTTTATTGATAATAGTGATAGTGACGATAGTGATTATCGTGACGATATCGATATTGATGATAGTGACGATATTGATGATGACCTTGATCTTGATACGGAGCTGCTAGATATGACGAATGTGCTAACTATGGATATGCCGCCGAGTATATATGGATTTTATATCGATATCACCTTTCGATTCGCATTAGCAAGAGCAATGTCTCCTTGCATAATATGGATTCCAAACATTCATGATCTGTATGTGAATTACAGATCCTTCGGTCTATTACAGAACTATCTCTCCAGAGATTGTGAAAGATATTCCACTAGAAATATTCTTGTTATTGGTTCGACTCATATTCCCCAAAAAGTGGATCCCGCTCTAATAGCTCCGAATAAATTAAATACATGCATTAAGATACGAAGGCTTCTTATTCAACAACAACGAAAGCACTTTTTCATTCTTTCATATACTAAAGGGTTTCACTTGGAAAAGAAAATGTTCCATACTAACGGATTCGGGTCCATAACCATGGGTTCCAATGCACGAGATCTTGCAGCACTTATCAATGAGGCCCTATCCATTAGTATTACACAGAAGAAATCAATTATAGAAACTAATACAATTAGATCAGCTCTTCATAGACAAACTTGGGATTTGCGATCCCAGGTAATATCGG